ATCTTACTAGAACCGCTCGTTTTTTATCAGAAGCCTGTGATTTGGTTTTTGATGCAGCAAGTAGGGGAAAACAATTCTTAATTATTGGCACTAAAAATAAAGCAGCTGACCTAGTAGCATGGGCTGCAATAAGGGCTCGGTGTCATTATGTTAATAAAAAATGGCTCGGCGGTATGTTAACGAATTGGTCCACTACAGAAACGAGACTTCATAAGTTTAGAGACTTGAGAACAGAACAAAAAACAGGGAGACTCCATCGTCTTACGAAAAGAGATGCGGCCTTGTTGAAAAGACAATTATCTCACTTGCAAACATATCTGGGCGGGATTAAATATATGACGGGGTTACCAGATATTGTAATCATCATTGATCAACACGAAGAATATACGGCCCTTCAAGAATGTATCACTTTGGGAATTCCAACAATTTGTTTAATCGATACAAATTGTGACCCTGATCTTGCAGATATTTCGATTCCAGCCAACGATGACGCTATATCTTCAATCCGATTAATTCTTAACAAATTAGTATTCGCAATTTGTGAAGGGCGTTCTAGCTATATAAGAAATCCGTGATTAATATAATAATAAGATAAATAACTTAACTTACTTTCGAAATTTAATAGAGTTATCTAATCAGTTACTATTTCTGAATCTCAAAAAGAGATAAAAAACTGGGGATATTATGTGATTCGTTGGTATTCAAGAATTAAATTGGTATTATAAATATATATAGGATTCAAGTAGTCACGTAGAGAAAGAGACGTTTGAATCAAAATAATTTTCTTTAAAGCTTTATTTTTTTCAGAGGGCAATATGAATGTTCTATCCTGTTCCATCAACACACTAAATGGGTTATACGATATTTCTGGTGTGGAAGTAGGCCAACATTTCTATTGGAAAATAGGAGGTTTCCAAGTCCACGGCCAAGTACTTATTACTTCTTGGGTTGTAATTGCTATCTTATTAGGTTCAGCTACTCTAGCCGTTCGGAACCCACAAACCATTCCGACTGGCAGTCAGAATTTCTTCGAATATGTACTTGAATTCATTCGAGATGTGAGTAAAACTCAAATTGGAGAAGAATATGGCCCCTGGGTTCCTTTTATTGGAACAATGTTTCTATTTATTTTTGTTTCTAATTGGTCAGGAGCGCTTTTTCCTTGGAAAATCATACAATTACCTCATGGGGAGTTAGCCGCACCCACGAATGATATAAATACTACTGTTGCTTTGGCTTTACTCACGTCAGTGGCATATTTCTATGCGGGTCTTACCAAAAAGGGATTAGGTTATTTCGGGAAATATATTCAACCTACCCCAATCCTTTTACCCATTAACATCTTAGAAGATTTCACAAAGCCTTTATCACTAAGTTTTCGACTTTTCGGAAATATATTAGCTGATGAATTAGTAGTTGTTGTTCTTGTTTCTTTAGTACCTTTAGTGGTTCCTATACCTGTCATGTTCCTTGGATTATTTACAAGTGGTATTCAAGCTCTGATTTTTGCAACTTTAGCTGCGGCTTATATAGGTGAATCCATGGAGGGCCATCATTGACTAGTTTTTGAAAGATTCTTTTTTTAGCTTATCCCAAGGCAACGTATGCGCAGCTCAAAAAAATCTAATCAATTAAATTATGAAATCTAAATATAAATATACAACTCACTATATGCAATCTAGAGTAATAGCCAAAGATATTAGAGTAGAGAATTGTAAAATAAAAAGGGGAGGGAGATCTAAAAGATCTTTTTCCTAAAATTACTGGTTGGTCCACTTATATCATACCACTCTCTCCTGAATAGATATTCGTTTTATATTGTTGGTCAGCCAATCCGAATATCTCCTATTCGGAATCATAATTGGAATAAGAATTCTTGTGATTTACGACGTGTGAGTAAAAAGGGGGGTATGCTCTATAGAACGATTCCCCTTTCAGTTGATTTTCTTCAGCGATTGAACAAAATAAAATTTTCATAAATAATAAATTGCGTCAACTTAGATCAATCAAATAATGATATTTCTATCCAATGATTCGGACTAAGCAATTTGTCCATTTAGATTGTATCCATGCGGGATAATGATAAAGAAAGGGGAAGGGAAAGAAGAATTTACAAAAAAGGGATTCAGAAAAAATAGGGTGATTCGGATCGGAGAGGAGGGTTGTGCTGGGTATATTATATGTAAAAAACTGCTACGCTATAAGTCAACTTGTTTTTCGACGAATGATTCTCGAATCCGATTGAATCTAAGATGAATGAAGAGTAGGTTTACGTTATGGAAGAAAGACATGTATATGTGATATATGTGATATTAGATATTGACTAGTTATATATGAACTAGAGATATATTCAATTTGCCCTACTACTAGAAATTTCGATGGGTATTCCAATAGAAGTCCTTCCGTATCCTCTGGGACTGTGAGTTGAATGAATAAACGGATGAAATCAAGAAAAAGATCGAAGAATTCAAAGAATGGTTCGGAACAAAGAAATGGACGCACGAAAGTCGTACGGATTCACAAATACTTTGTCGATAGGAACTAAAAAAGAGATATCGAAGTAAAGTAGTTTTGATCCTTGAATAAGATTATTACTTCAGTTTTAAGTTTGTAGTGACTTCGACTGGATGAATTGTAGCGATGGAATAATTAAGTTAGAATTCATCGGCTGACTGTATCATTAACCATTTCTTCTTTTTGTATGAGGAACTTATCATGAATCCACTGATTTCTGCCGCTTCCGTTATTGCTGCTGGATTGGCTGTAGGGCTTGCTTCTATTGGACCTGGAGTTGGTCAAGGTACTGCTGCGGGTCAAGCCGTAGAAGGTATCGCGAGACAGCCCGAGGCGGAGGGAAAAATACGAGGTACTTTATTACTTAGTCTAGCTTTTATGGAAGCTTTAACAATTTATGGCCTGGTTGTAGCATTAGCACTTTTATTTGCGAATCCTTTTGTTTAATCTTATAAATAAGAAAATTTAATAGAATTTTTGCATATTTTATTGCTGTCATTTGCTTTTTCGAATTATATCAAGATTTCATTCCTAGAATTACTTATTCGTTGAGAAAATAACCCACGGGAAGGGCTGATTTGCGGATGAGTAATTTAGCATACCCACTCGCTTTCATCCTTCCCGGTCGTAGTCCAAGGAACCCCCTTTTAGGAAGGGTTTCAATAAAGGGGGTAATTCGCCATTTCTAAATAGAATCTTTTTTGACTCGATTTAGAAATAGTCAAATTTATAATTTATATATATATATAAAGGGGGCAGGGCGATACAAAAAGAACTCTGTTCTTTTTTTTTAGTCTATCTATAAGAGGAGATCATATGAAAAATGTAACCGATTCTTTCGTTTCTTTGGGCCACTGGCCGTCCGCCGGGAGTTTCGGGTTTAATACCGATATTTTAGCAACAAATCTAATAAATCTAAGTGTAGTGCTTGGGGTATTGGTTTTTTTTGGAAAGGGAGTGTGTGCGAGTTGTTTATTTCAAGAATAGGTTGGATCCAACCAGCTGTACTTTTTATGTTATAACTAGGAAATAGAGGTACATGATCTCACGAATGACTTCTGAATAAAGAAATCATATGGAAGAACCATAGCATTTCGTGATTCGTTGTTAAATCCACTTTGATTCTCTATCAACCAAAAATGTGGGACCATTAACTATGGTTAAAGCTAAATCGTTTGAAGTCCAGACGCAGCATGGTACTCTTTCTACCACTATATGACTAGTAATATAGAGATGCTTTCAAAATGAATAATTTATCGATATAGAACACTCATATGGATAAAATGATTTGAACCGCTTATTCTAAAAATTGGGATTAAATCCCCCCTTTTATCCAATGCTGAATCGACGACCTATGTATTGTGTATAAAGGAAGAAAACCTTTTTGGATTTTTGGATTTGAAAAAAAAAAAGAAACAACTTTGCTGACAATTACATATTTTTGTTTGGTCAGAAGAGTCCTCCGGCTTTTTTGGTTTTGGATTAGTGATTGGTTTTGATATTTTTATTTTGGAATATGAAGAGAGAATAGAGGATAGGCTCATTACATTCAAAAAAAGATATGGGAATTTATCATAATGAGCGTGAGAGCCAAATGAATCGAAAGATTCATGTTTGGTTCGGGAAGAGATTATGGAAGTTTTAAAATGAATGGAAAGAGAATCTACTTTCATTAAGTGATTTATTAGATAATCGAAAACAGAGGATCTTGAATACTATTCGAAATTCAGAAGAACTGCGTGGGGGAGCCGTTGAACAGCTGGAAAAGGCCCGGACTCGCTTACGAAAAGTTGAAATGGAGGCAGATCAGTTTCGAGTCAATGGATACTCTGAGATAGAACGAGAAAAATTGAATTTTATTAATTCCATTTCTAAGACTTTGAAACAACTAGAAAATTACAAAAACGAAACTATTCGTTTTGAACAACAAAGGGCAATTAATCAAGTCCGACAACGGGTTTTCCAACAAGCCTTGCAAGGGGCTCTAGGAACTCTGAGTAGTTGTTTGAACAACGAATTACATTTACGTACGATACGTGCCAATATTGGCATGTTGGGGGCAATAACCGATTAGTCCTTCGACTCTAGGTATTATTTTTTTTTCAAAAACGAAGTAAGAAATACTCATGGTAACCATTCGAGCCGACGAAATTAGTAAGATTATCCGTGAACGTATTGAGCAATATAATAGAGAAGTAAAGATTGTAAATACCGGTACCGTACTGCAAGTAGGTGACGGCATTGCTCGTATCCATGGTCTTGATGAAGTAATGGCGGGTGAATTAGTAGAATTTGAAGAGGGTACAGTAGGCATTGCTCTGAATTTGGAATCAACAAATGTTGGTGTTGTATTAATGGGTGATGGTTTGCTGATACAAGAAGGAAGTTCTGTAAAAGCAACAGGAAGAATTGCTCAGATACCCGTGAGTGAGGCCTATTTGGGTCGTGTTGTAAATGCCCTGGCTAAACCTATTGATGGTAGAGGT